CAACATACTTGGTCTTTGCGAGAACCGCGTGAATCACTACACTACTTGATTCGCGCGGTTCTCGACGGTTGACACAATGTGTTTTATATACACTGTATTGCATTCTGTTTGTATTCGTAATAACTTTTCTTTTATTTAACTAGAGGTTAACGTAAATGAACCATAACTATGTAGCCCAATTCCTAATAGATTGACCCCAAAATAGCATATCCAAATTATAAGAAAGCCTAGAGTCGCCACAATTGCGGAATTTGTCCCCTGCAAATTTTTATTTGTTCGAGTATGCAAATAAATTGCGAATACGATCCAAGTAATAAAAGCCCAAGTTTCCTTTGGATCCCAACTCCAATATGATCCCCATGCTTCATTAGCCCATACTGCTCCTGAAAGAATCCCTATGGTTAAAAAGATAAATCCTAGGCTAATCACACGATAACTCCAATAATCTAATTGTTGAATCAATTGGGCCTTGTAATAATTCTTAGCATAAAAAAAAGAAGTTTTTTTTAAAATATTATTTCTTTCATTATTGTATTGGATTTCACCAAATGAAAAAGATTCATTTAATTTTAATAAATTATTACTTTTAGAACTATAAAAAATCTTTCTAAATGTAATGACTAGAAGTGCTACTGATAATAATGATCCACAAAGAAGAGCCGCATAGCTCAATATCATCATACTTACGTGCATTATTAACCACTCCGATTGTAGAGCGGGTATTAATATTGTGGGTTTATGTATTTCATTTAAAAGACCCGACGTAGCAAAGCCTTGGGTAAAAATAGTACTTGAGGCAGTTATTGTGGTTAAATAATTTTTTCGTTTTTTTAAATAGGGCACTATATGAATAAGGGAGAAACTCCAGGAAAGAAAAATTAATGATTCATATAAATCACTTAGTGGGAAATGGCCCGAATAAATCCAACGAGTGATTAATAATCCTGTTAGACATAAAAAAGTAGCTAGCATCCCCTTTTCTGACGAATCATTTGGTTTTATGATTTCATTGCCCAATAAGGTTATCAAATGAATTGTAATCACAATTGAAACAATAGAAAAGGAAATATGAGTTAATATATGCTCTAAAGTTGAAAATATCATAAAAAAGAAAAAAGGTGGGGATCCCCCATATTAATATTAATTATTGGGAATTTAATTTATTTTTATTATAGGATCTATTGGATCTCGTTTAGAAGATGGCATGCCGCCACTCGGACTCGAACCGAGATGCTCTAGCACTGCTTCCTAAGAGCAGCGTGTCTACCGATTTCACCATAGCGGCTTGCTCGAATTCATAATAGCCTATTTATATTCAATAGTCGAGATTGAACAAGTCAATTCAATCAAATATGTTTTTTTAGTAAAAATTAAATTGATAAAAAAAATGAGTTCAAAAGTCAATTTGAAGATTTGAAGATTCATTGGTTTCATTTATTTTTCTTTAAGTGTCCATTTATCTTAGGGCTTTTTACGTAGTTTATGCGATTCTAAAATCGAACTCTTGCAGCTATAGAAATCTCTCGCTAGAATAAAAAACTTTTTTCATTTTTTACGCTTATTGTCATGTCATTATTTCTGGTTTATCTGATTTCATAATCATAAATTTGAAACAAAAAAGAAATTTTCTCAATGAATCTAAAACTATTTTGTATTTGGAGTACTGCAAATTGACACTTGTACATAATATAATAATATCTCAACAATCAAGTTCTTTTATTGATTCTTTTATTGATGATCTGACAATTGGAAATATATGGTAAATCCATTACATATGCTAAATGCAATAAATTAAGAAGTTAGTTTTTAACATGGAATCCATTAGTTTCAACAATCTGTCCTTCCCGAAAAAGATAAAAATTTTTATTTATTGGAATTGTAAAGGTCGATGGGGAAAAAAAGACTCCCCACCACCAAAATATGAGTGAAAACATACAAAAAAATAAAAAATTGTATTTATTTTTTTATTTAGATTTTTATTTAGATTTTTAGATTTAGAATTCAGAAAATAGAAGAATTATTCTTTTAGACATAACATTAAGATTCTATTCTATTTCATATTAATATGAACTTTGAATCAAATGCATTTGGATTATTCCAATATTTTAGGACTTATTTGTTTGTCGTACAAAAAAACTTTTTGAATTCCCGGTAGAAAGAGATTTCCCTAATGACAAAGCTTTTAACGACGCCCAATAGCCTTTCATTTTCCAAATATTTTTACGAATACGCTTTTTTGATATCGAAGTACGTTTTTTTGGAACTGCCATTTAAAAATGAAGAAGTTACTCATTGTTATAGTTGGATGTGAAAGACATCTATTGTTCTATTATTATTCTTATTCATTATCTATTTTTTCTCTAAATAATATAATATTCTCTTCATAAAAAAGAAATATAGATATGTCAAAGATCCATGAAAACTGGATCAAAAATGACTCGAAATAACAAAATATGCCGTAAAACCAAAAATTAATTTTTGGTTGGGAACTATTGGTTCGCGTTGTTTATCTCTCAAAGTTAAAGTTATATCTTTAGAATCTGCATGTCATCAAAATCAAATCAAACTTAATAAAATAAAAAAGAATCTAAAAGACCTTTATTTTCGGCATTCTATACTTGATTTACATGTAATAAAATACCAGGATTGTACTTTTGACTAATAAATTGATAGTCAAACTAGAAAAAAATACAACTAAATTTAATTTTCAAATTCGAATGAGACTAGTAATAAATCTGTTAAAAGATACGTGGTTTGATAAAAAAGGATCTCAGTCATTTTTGATCCTTTCTCGCTAAAAAGTTCATTTTAGTTCCATATTTTTCTAAACTTTACTAATAAATTGTTTTGATTGAAATGGAAAACAATCAATCCCATAATGAATTAGTTAATTAATTGAAAATTAGTTAATGAATTGAAATAAACTAACTAAAATCAAGAGTTTTTTTCATTAGACCGATGACCTTACTTAATCTTATAATTCGTATCCGCGTCAAGTACTCTTTTTAGGCTAAATTTTTATCCTTGTTCTATGAATATAAATTTTGATTACGATAAATTATTATATTTTTATTTTCCTATTTTAAGTGTTCGTTTTTTTATATGTCACTTGGTCATATCATTTGACCAATTGTAACTTCTTTTTTGAATATTTGAACGGTTTTGAAAAGACTCAGAATAATTAATATTAATAAATACTAATATAAACTTCTTAAATCATTTAGTGCATATCTTGATTTTTTATTGACTTTTTCGAAAGGTAAGATCCCGTGAATCGGAAACAATTAATTAAGAATAAAAAACTTTTTTTATGGAACAGACATATCAATATGCGTGGATAATACCTTTTCTTCCACTTCCAGTTCCTATGTTAATAGGGTTGGGACTTCTTCTTTTTCCGACGGCAACAAAAAGTCTTCGCCGTATGTGGGCTTTTCAGAGCGTTTTGTTGTTAAGTATAGTCATGATTTTTTCGATGAATCTTTCTATTCAGCAAATAAATAGTAGTTCTGTCTATCAATATGTATGGTCTTGGATTATTAATAATGATTTTTCGTTAGAATTCGGATACTTGATCGATCCACTTACTTCTATTATGTCAATACTAATCACTACTGTTGGAATTTTGGTTCTTATTTATAGTGATAATTATATGTCTCATGATCACGGGTATTTGAGATTTTTTGCTTATATGAGTTTTTTCAGTACTTCTATGTTGGGATTAGTTACTAGTTCAAATTTGATACAAATTTATATTTTTTGGGAATTAGTTGGAATGTGTTCGTATCTATTAATAGGATTTTGGTTCACACGACCTGTTGCAGCAAAGGCTTGTCAAAAAGCCTTTGTAACTAATCGTGTTGGCGATTTTGGTTTATTATTAGGCATTTTGGGGTTTTATTGGGTAACGGGGAGTTTCGAATTTCGTGATTTATTCCAAATATTCAATAACTTGATTTCTAATAATGAGGTCGATTTTTTATTTGTTACTTTGTGCGCTGTTCTTTTATTTGCCGGTGCGATTGCTAAATCTGCACAATTTCCTCTTCATGTATGGTTACCTGATGCGATGGAAGGGCCGACTCCTATTTCGGCCCTTATACATGCTGCTACGATGGTAGCAGCGGGCATTTTTCTTGTAGCCCGACTTATGCCTCTTTTCATAGTCATACCCCCCATAATGAATTTTATCTCTTTGATAGGGATAATAACAGTTTTTTTAGGAGCTACTTTAGCTCTTGCTCAAAAAGATATTAAGAGGGGTTTAGCCTATTCCACAATGTCTCAATTGGGTTATATGATGTTAGCTTTAGGTATGGGGTCTTATCGCAGTGCTTTATTTCATTTGATTACTCATGCTTATTCTAAAGCATTATTGTTCTTAGGATCGGGATCCGTTATTCATTCAATGGAAACTCTTGTTGGGTATTGTCCAAAAAAAAGTCAGAATATGGTGCTTATGGGAGGTTTAACAAAACATGTACCAATTACAAAAAATTCTTTTTTTTTAGGTACACTTTCTCTTTGCGGTATTCCACCCCTTGCTTGTTTTTGGTCCAAAGATGAAATTCTTAATGATAGTTGGTTGTATTCACCTATTTTTGCAATAATAGCTTGGTCTACGGCGGGATTAACGGCATTTTATATGTGTCGTATTTATTTACTTACTTTTGAAGGACATTTAAACGTTCATTTTCAAAATTACAGTGGAAAAAGGAACACCCCCTTATATTCAATATCGCTATGGGGTAAAGAAGGTTCAAAAATAAGTAACAAAAACTTTCGTTTGGTAACTTTATTAAAAATGAATAAGAATGGACGTCCTTCTTTTTTTTCAAATAGAGTATATAAAATTGATGAAAATGTAAGAAATATGACCCCACCCTTTCTTTCTATTCCGAATTTTGGCAATATCAAGACTTCTTTGTATCCTTATGAATCGGATAATACGATGTTATTCCCAATACTTATATTAATTATATTTACTTTGTTCGTTGGAT